TTTTGATAGAATTGCTATGCTTAGTGTGTGACTCGTTGGTTTTTGCTATAATTAAGCCTAAAAACCCATATTATATAATAATATGAAGTATGAACTAATAATTATAAAACTAATAACCAACTCATCGCATCACATTATCTGGATCCAAAGAAACAGTCAAGATATGCTTTTTTAGTCATATCGTTGTAGCAACTTAATTTTTTTTTAGCAGAAAGAAAAAATCTGATGAATTTTAAGCAAAACAAAATTCAAATAAAAAAAGGATACGGATAAATGGAAAGATGAGAGAAAGAAAAAAAGAAATATAAAAGATATATGATTCCAATATAATATGTACGGTCTTTGAAATATCTCATAAACGACAATAATGTAATAAAGCATTAATAAAAATTCCCGGATAATTCTATGAAATTAATCTTTTCGTAGAAAAAACGTATGAGCTTCAAGCCAATAAAGACTAAGGGGGTTGGCTCATGAACTAATTTAAGTAAGAGCTCCGTTGTCGAATTCGGGCCTAACCATTAATTAAGAAGCGATGGGAACGATGGAATCCATGAATACATAAGATTCAATTGAAAATGAATCCTGATGATTCAGTGGGAAGGATGGCGAAACAAACCAGAAATCCATTTATATATTCTGAAAAATGATAAACTAACTGTACAATTACAATTGAAATAGAGATTGAAAGAGTAAATATTCGCCCGCGAAAATTTTTTTTAATCATATATATAATATCTAACAAAAAAAATCCCTAAGAATCGCTTGATTCACTTGATTCAGCGGATTATTACGTGTATATCTTAATTTTATCTCTTCTGAATTAAAAATTTTGAATTCGCGAGGAGCCGGATGAGAAGAAACTCTCACGTCCAGTTCTGGAGTAGAGATGGAATTACTTAAATAACCATCAACTATAACCCCAAAAGAACCAAATTCCGCAAACAACATAGAGGAAGACTGAAGGGAATATCTTATCGGGGAAATCATATTTGTTTTGGAAGATATGCTCTTCAAGCACTTGAACCCGCTTGGATCACGTCTAGACAAATAGAAGCGGGGCGGCGAGCAATGACACGAAATGCACGTCGCGGCGGAAAAATATGGGTACGTATTTTTCCGGACAAACCTATTACAGTAAGGCCTGCGGAAACCCGTATGGGTTCAGGGAAAGGATCTCCCGAATATTGGGTAGCTGTTGTCAAACCAGGTCGAATACTTTATGAAATAAGTGGGGTAGCAGAAAATATAGCCCGAAGGGCTATCTCAATAGCGGCATCTAAAATGCCTATACGAACTCAATTTATTATTTCAGGATAGGAACGTAGAACCAAAGGAAATAGATCTTTTTTTTTTTTTGACAAACAATATTTCTTTTTAGTCCTTTGCATTTATTTTTGCATTGAAAGAACAGAAAAAAATATGATTCAACCTCAGACCTATTTGACTGTAGCAGACAACAGCGGAGCTAAAAAATTGATGTGTATTCGAATCATAGGAGCTAGCAATCGTCGATATGCTCGTATTGGCGATGTTATTGTTGCTGTGATCAAAGAAGCAATACCAAATTCGCCCTTAGAAAGATCAGAAGTAATAAGAGCTGTAATTGTACGTACCTGTAAAGAACTCAAACGTGACAACGGTATGATAATAAGATATGATGACAACGCTGCAGTTATCATTGATCCAGAAGGAAATCCAAAAGGAACTCGAGTTTTTGGTGCAATTGCCCGGGAATTGAGACAAAACTTTACTAAAATAGTTTCATTAGCGCCTGAGGTATTATAATAGGATATTTGAATGAGTATAGTAGACTGTATATCACGTATATACCTTTCGTTTTCACTTTTTTTTTTAACAAAATTCATCAAATAAAAGAAATAAAAAAAACATGTTGATTATATCAAAATTTGGAGACACCGCGTATTTTAGTTCATTATGGGTAGGGACACTATTGCTGATATAATAACCTCTATACGAAATGCTGACATGAATAGAAAAGGAACGGTTCAAATAGCATCGACTAACATTACCGAAAACATTGTTAAAATACTTTTACGAGAAGGCTTTATTGAAAACGTGAGAAAACATCAAGAAGGAAACAAAAATTTTTTGGTTTTAACTCTGCGACATAGAAGAAATAGGAAAGGACCATATAGAAATACTTTATATTTAAAAAGAGTCAGTCGACCTGGTCTACGAATTTATTCTAACTATCAAGGAATTCCTATAATTTTAGGCGGAATGGGAATTGTAATTCTTTCTACCTCTCGCGGTATAATTACAGATCGGGAGGCTCGACGAGAAGGAATTGGCGGAGAAATTTTATGTTATATATGGTAATCCCTCTAATATCGAATATCTGAATTAGATCAAAAATTGCCTCTATTGTGAACAAAAAAAGACAAAGGACAGGTTATCTAATATCTTTGCTCTATTAGTTGATACGTTAAGGAGGTTTTGCCTGGAATGAAAGAACAAAAAATGATTCATGATAATC